GCAAGCGTAGCTTAAATAAAGCATGACACTGAAGATGTTAGGATGGCCCCTAGAAAGGCCCGCAAGCACAAAGGCTTGGTCCTGACTTTACTGTCAGCTCTGGCTATAATTACACATGCGAGTATCCGCACCCCTGTGAGAATGCCCATCATCCCCTGCCAGGGGATAAGGAGCGGGTATCAGGCACAATTTAATTAGCCCATGACGCCTTGCTTAGCCACACCCTCAAGGGAATTCAGCAGTGATAAATCTTAAGCCATGAGCGAAAGCTTGACTTAGTTAAAGCCAAATAGGGCCGGTAAAACTCGTGCCAGCCACCGCGGTTATACGAGAGGCCCAAGTTGACAACCGACGGCGTAAAGCGTGGTTAGGGGAAATATAAACTAAAGCCGAACGCCCCCAATGCTGTCTAATGCTTCGAGGGTATGAAGAACATCGACGAAAGTGGCTTTATGACACCTGAACCCACGAAAGCTGGGAAACAAACTGGGATTAGATACCCCACTATGCCCAGCCGTAAAAATTGATTGAATAGTACAACCTCAATCCGCCTGGGTATTACGAACTTCGGTTTAAAACCCAAAGGACTTGGCGGTGCTTTAAATCCTTCTAGAGGAGCCTGTCCTGTAACCGATACTCCCCGTTAAACCTCACCCTCTCTTGCTCCTTCCCGCCTATATACCGCCGTCGCCAGCCTACCCTGTGAAGGGTTAGTAGTAGGCTCAACCGATATTGTCCCGTACGTCAGGTCGAGGTGTAGTGAATGAGAGGGGAAGAGATGGGCTACATTCGCTGTGACCCAGCGAATACGAATCATGCACTGAAATAATGCTGCTGAAGGTGGATTTAGTAGTAAGCCGGGAACAGAGAGCCCTGCTGAAACAGGCCCTAAAGCGCGTACATACCGCCCGTCACCCTCCCTAAGTCTATAGAAATTTGCATTACCTAAATAATCTTCGCCTGCAATAAGGGAGGAAAGTCGTAACATGGTAAGCGTACCGGAAGGTGTGCTTGGAACAACCCAGAGTGTAGCTAAGTTAGCATAGCATCTCCCTTACACTGAGAAGTCATTCGTGCAAATCGAATCGCCCTGAAGCCGACTAGCTAGCCCCACCCTCAAATTTCAACAACTAAATATAATTTAACCCCTAAGACACTAAAACCAATAAACAAACCATTTTGCCTCTTAAGTACGGGAGACGGAAAAAGACCACGGAGCGATAGAAAAAGTACCGCAAGGGAACGCTGAAAGAGAAGTGAAACAACCCAGTAAAGCTCAAGAAAGCAGAGCTTAGAACTCGTACCTTTTGCATCATGATTTAGCTAGTATCCCCAAGCAAAGAGAACTTTAGTTTGACACCCCGAAACTAAGGGAGCTACTCCAAGACAGCCTGACTATAGGGCGAACCCGTCTCTGTTGCAAAAGAGTGGGAAGAGCTTCGAGTAGAGGTGACAAACCTACCGAACTTAGTTATAGCTGGTTGCCTGAGAAGTGAATAGAAGTTCAGCCTTGCGGCTTCTCCCTTCATAACTGCACCAGTACTTATAAAGATAAAAAGAACACCGCTTGAGTTAGTCGCAGGGGGTCCAGCCCCTACGACCCAAGACACAGCTTTTACAGGAGGGTAAAGATCATATTCTACTAAAGAAATAATGTCTAGGTGGGCCTGAAAGCAGCCACCCCTATAAAAAGCGTTAAAGCTCAGATATAACCTTAATTCTATTATACCGATAAAGAACCTCATCCCCCTAATTTTATCAGGCCGCCCTATGCACCCATAGGAACGATTATGCTAATATGAGTAATAAGAGAGGACCCCCTCTCTCCCTGCACACCTGTAACTCGGAACGGACCCCCCACCGAACATTAACGGCCCCAAAAAAAGAGGGCATTGAAGGACAATCAAACCGACCAGAAGACCCTTCAGTACACTACCGTTGACCCTACACTGGCGTGCTACCGGGGAAAGACTTAAAGAAAGAGAAGGAACTCGGCAAACACCTGCCTCGCCTGTTTACCAAAAACATCGCCTCTTGTCCCGCTAAAATAAGAGGTCCCGCCTGCCCACTGACTATATGTTTAATGGCCGCGGTATTCTGACCGTGCAAAGGTAGCGTAATCACTTGTCTTTTAAATGGAGACTGGTATGAATGGCTTAACGAGGGCCTGACTGTCTCCTCTCTCTAAGTCAGTGAAATTGATCTCCCCGTGCAGAAGCGGGGATTAAACCATAAGACGAGAAGACCCTATGGAGCTTTAGGTTATGAGCCAGACCATGTCAATGCACTTTCAACAATAAGCTAAACTTAGTGACTACCTGTTTCCTATGCCTTCGGTTGGGGCGACCATGGAGCAACAACACCCTCCACGTGGAATAGGAGCATTCATGTTAACCCACAGATTATAATTTTTCCCCTCCTCCTACAATCAAGGGCTGCAGCCCTAAATAACAAAACTTTTGACCTCCCTTGATCCGGCAGCGCCGATTAACGAACCAAGTTACCCTAGGGATAACAGCGCAATCCCCTTCTAGAGCCCATATCGACAAGGGGGTTTACGACCTCGATGTTGGATCAGGACATCCTAATGGTGCAGCCGCTATTAAGGGTTCGTTTGTTCAACGATTAAAGTCCTACGTGATCTGAGTTCAGACCGGAGTAATCCAGGTCAGTTTCTATCTATGCTACGCACCTTTTCTAGTACGAAAGGACCGAAAAGGAGAGGCCCATATTGTAAGCAAGCCTCTACCCTACCTAATGAGACCATCTAAATTAGATAAAGGGGAGTGACATTAACAAGCGCAGATAACGCTAAGCTAAGAGTCTAGTTAACTACTAGCTGGAACCACCCAATATAGAGAATGATACCTCTTCTTAGCTACAAACCGTTAGGGTGGCAGAAACTGGATATGCGGAAGGTCTAAGCCCTTTTCTATGGAGGTTCAACTCCTCTCCTTAACTACTATGCAAATAATCCTAACCCATCTTATTAACCCGCTAGCCTTTATTGTGCCCGTTCTACTGGCGGTAGCTTTCCTTACCCTCATTGAACGGAAAGTTCTGGGCTATATGCAGCTGCGAAAGGGCCCTAATATTGTTGGGCCATACGGCTTGCTTCAGCCGATTGCTGACGGTGTAAAACTTTTCATTAAAGAGCCCATCCGGCCCTCGACCGCCTCCCCTGTGCTATTTCTACTCGCCCCTGTACTGGCCCTTACCCTGGCACTAGCCCTATGGGCCCCTATGCCCCTTCCGTACCCGGTGGTAGACCTCAACTTAGGAATCCTATTTATCCTGGCGCTGTCCAGCCTCACAGTCTACTCAATTCTTGGCTCTGGTTGAGCCTCTAACTCAAAATATGCCCTCATCGGGGCACTTCGGGCCGTGGCACAAACCATTTCATATGAAGTCAGCCTGGGACTCATCCTCCTCAGCGTGATTATTTTTGCAGGTGGGTTTACCCTTCAGACTTTCAATACAGCCCAAGAAAGCACATGACTTGTCATCCCCGCCTGACCCCTTGCAGCCATGTGGTACATCTCCACACTGGCTGAAACCAACCGAGCCCCCTTCGACCTCACAGAGGGGGAATCAGAACTAGTCTCAGGCTTCAACGTCGAGTACGCGGGGGGTCCGTTTGCATTATTTTTTCTAGCTGAATACGCAAACATCCTCTTAATAAATACTCTCTCAGCCACGCTATTCCTCGGGGCCTCGCACATTCCCACGTTCCCAGAATTAACAACAATCAATCTTATAACTAAAGCTGCATTCCTTTCTATTGTCTTCCTCTGAGTCCGGGCCTCTTACCCTCGATTTCGGTATGACCAGCTAATACACTTAATCTGGAAAAGCTTTCTCCCACTCGCGCTTGCAGTGGTCATTTGGCATCTGTCCCTGTCTATCTCCTTCGTCGGACTACCCCCTCAGTCATAACATAGGAGTTGTGCCCGAAGTAAAGGACCACTTTGATAGAGTGAACTATGGGGGTTAAAGTCCCCCCGACTCCTTAGAAAGAAGGGACTCGAACCCTACCTTAAGAGATCAAAACTCTTTGTGCTTCCGCTACACCACTTCCTAGCAAAGTAAGCTAATCCAAGCTACCGGGCCCATACCCCGTCTTATGTAGGTTAAAGTCCTACCTTTGCTTTATGTCCCCGCCGCTAATCGCCGTCTTCGGCTCGTCATTAATTCTAAGCACAGTCCTTATCTTTGCCGGCTCCCACTGATTTATAGCATGAGCAGCATTAGAGCTTAACACCCTGGCGGTTCTGCCATTAATGGCGCGACACCACCACCCCCGGGCCGTAGAAGCTACTACTAAGTATTATCTCGTACAGGCCACGGCAGCCTCCCTCCTCCTTTTCGCCGCCCTAACAAACGCCTGATATGAAGGCCATTGGAACATCCAACAACTGGCTCACCCCGTCTCTCTCACCCTCGCAACCATCGCGCTCGCCATCAAACTTGGACTAGCACCATTCCACTCCTGAATGCCAGAGGTCCTTCAGGGACTAGACCTGACTATAGGGATAATTATCTCCACCTTCCAAAAAATTGCCCCCTTTGTTCTTCTTATCCAAATTTATCAGCCAAACCCCGATCTCTTGGTGACCCTCGGGATTCTTTCGCTATTTATTGGGGGGTGAGGGGGATTAAACCAAACCCAGCTCCGAAAGATCCTCGCCTACTCCTCCATTACACATCTGGGCTGGATAACATTAATCGCCGGCTACTCGAACTACCTTGCCCTGGTCTCCTTCCTGACATACATTGCTATATCCACCTCCCTATTCCTCACACTTAAGGCTAACGACACCAAAACTATTAATGTCCTTGCAGTATACTGGACTGTAAACCCGATACTTGCAACCGCAGCCCCATTAGCTTTAATGTCACTTGCTGGCATCCCCCCACTTTGAGGCTTTGTACCAAAGTGACTCATCCTTGCCCACCTCACTGAGTGTAGCATGGCCCTCCTAGCAACTCTAGCTGCCCTGTCCTCCCTTCTCAGCCTATTCTTCTACCTTCGAGTTATATACGCAATAAGCATAAGCATAAACTGCTTCAACATCCCAGCCTATGCCCCCTGACGTTTCCTACGTGTCCAACTATCCCTTCCCCTAGCCATCTCCACGGTACTTACGATTGCACTACTACCTCTCACACCTGCCGTCATTAGCCTTGCTTGCTTCTAAATATTAAAGGGACTTAGGATTAAATGCAAGACCAAGGGCCTTCAAAGCCCTCAGAGGGAGTTAGAACCTCCCAGTCCCTGTAAGGCTTGCAGGACTCTATCCTACATTGCTTGCTTGCAAAGCAAGCGCTTTGATTAAGCTAAAGCCTTGCTAGACAGGCGGGCCTCGATCCCGCAAAATCTTAGTTAACAGCTAAGCGCCCAAGCCAGCGAGCATCTGTCTACTTTCCTCCTGCCTGTAGAAAGAGGAGGCAGGAGGAAAGCCCCGGCAGGGGTTAGCCTGCTTCTTCAGATTTGCAATCTGACGTGGTAACACCCCAAGGCTTGATAAGAAGAGGGCTTGAACCTCTGTTCATGGAGCTACAATCCACCGCTTAACTCTCAGCCATCTTACCTGTGGCAATCACACGTTGATTTTTCTCTACTAACCATAAAGATATCGGCACCCTTTACTTACTATTTGGTGCCTGAGCAGGGATGGTAGGCACCGCCCTTAGCCTACTCATTCGTGCCGAATTAAGCCAACCTGGCTCTCTCCTAGGGGATGACCAAATCTATAACGTCATCGTCACAGCCCACGCCTTCGTGATAATCTTCTTCATAGTCATGCCCATTATGATTGGAGGCTTCGGTAACTGACTCATCCCCCTAATAATCGGAGCCCCAGACATAGCATTCCCTCGAATGAACAATATAAGCTTCTGACTTCTACCACCCTCATTCCTTCTCCTCCTTGCCTCTTCGGCCGTAGAAGCAGGAGCAGGAACGGGCTGAACTGTTTACCCCCCTTTAGCCGGCAACTTAGCTCACGCAGGGGCATCAGTTGACCTAACCATCTTCTCCCTTCATCTTGCGGGCATCTCCTCTATTCTTGGGGCAATTAACTTTATTACCACCATTATTAATATAAAACCACCATCCACAACCATGTATCAAATCCCACTATTTGTGTGGGCAGTACTAATCACTGCTGTGCTTCTACTGCTTTCTCTGCCTGTGCTGGCTGCGGGGATTACAATACTATTGACAGATCGAAACCTAAACACAGCCTTCTTTGACCCCGCTGGCGGAGGGGACCCCATTCTTTACCAGCATTTATTCTGATTCTTCGGACATCCAGAAGTTTACATTCTTATTTTACCCGGATTTGGAATAATCTCCCATATCGTTGCCTACTACTCCGGCAAAAAAGAGCCTTTCGGCTACATGGGCATGGTCTGAGCAATGATGGCAATTGGACTTCTCGGGTTTATCGTCTGGGCCCATCACATGTTCACTGTGGGGATAGATGTAGACACTCGAGCCTACTTCACATCCGCCACAATAATTATTGCCATTCCTACGGGAGTAAAAGTATTTAGCTGATTGGCCACTCTGCATGGTGGTAACATCAAATGAGAAACCCCTATACTATGAGCCATCGGGTTTATTTTCCTCTTTACAGTTGGGGGCCTAACCGGGATTGTCCTTGCTAATTCCTCCCTAGATATTGTACTTCATGACACATATTACGTAGTTGCTCACTTCCACTACGTCCTCTCAATGGGAGCTGTATTCGCAATTGTAGCAGGATTTGTACACTGATTCCCCCTATTCACAGGCTTCACACTCCATGACACTTGAACAAAAATCCACTTCGTTCTCATGTTTACAGGAGTAAACTTAACTTTCTTCCCTCAGCATTATCTAGGCCTAGCCGGGATGCCTCGACGTTACTCAGATTACCCAGATGCATACACTCTTTGAAACACCATCTCTTCTATCGGATCACTAGTATCCCTCGTAGCAGTAATTCTGTTCCTGTTTATCATCTGAGAAGCATTCGCCGCCAAACGTCTAGTGCGAGGAGTGGAGTTTACGGCAACTAACGTGGAGTGATTGCATGGCTGCCCTCCCCCTTACCACACATTCGAAGAGCCTGCTTTTGTCCAAGTGCAAGTTTCGCACAAACGAGAAAGGAGGGAGTTGAACCCCCGTAAACTGGTTTCAAGCCAGTCACATAACCGCTCTGACACTTTCTTACTAAGACACTAGTAAAAGTATTACGCTGCTTTGTCAAGGCAAAGTTGCGAGTTAAACTCTCGCGTGTCTTGACAACTCATGGCCCACTCAGCTCAATTAGGCTTTCAAGACGCAGCCTCCCCCCTCATAGAGGAATTACTGCACTTCCATGACCACGCCTTAATAATTATTTCGTTTATCAGCGTATTCGTTCTTTATATCATTACTGCGATGGCCACTACTAAACTTACCGACAAACTAATTCTTGACTCTCAGGAAGTCGAGACGATCTGAACAGTCCTGCCTGCTATTATTCTTGTTCTGATCGCCCTCCCATCCTTACGACTCTTGTACCTTATAGATGAAATCAACCAACCCCACTTAACCATTAAAGCAATTGGACACCAGTGGTATTGAAGTTATGAATACACAGACTATGAGGACCTTGCATTTGACTCCTATATGATTCAAACCCAAGATCTTACCCCCGGACAATTCCGTTTGCTAGAAGTTGACCACCGAGTAGTTGTACCTCTAGACTCCCCAATTCGCGCACTAGTGTCAGCTGAGGACGTTCTTCACTCCTGGGCACTGCCATCACTAGGCTTAAAAACAGACGCAGTACCCGGACGACTTAACCAAACAACTTTTATTGCCAGCCGCCCCGGGGTATATTACGGTCAGTGTTCTGAAATTTGTGGTGCTAACCACAGCTTTATGCCTGTGGTTGTCGAGTCAGTCCCCCTCTCTCACTTCGAGGACTGGGTCACATTTATAGCCCACGATGCCTCCCTAGATAGCTAAATAGGCGCAAAGCGTTAGCCTTTTAAGCTAAAGACTGGTGGCTGCCAACCACCTCTAGTGATATTTATGCCACAATTAGCCCCCGAGCCGTGATTGCCGATCCTCGTTCTGTCTTGGACTGTGTTTTTAACAGTAGTCCCCCCCAAAGTTTTAGCACATTCCTACCCCAACCAGCCAGCCCCGCAAAACACAGAAAAAATCTTAGGGGCCCCTTGACTTTGACCATGGCACTAAACTTCTTCGACCAGTTTCAAACCCCTACTTACATAGGAATACCACTAATTGTTCTAGCCGTCGCCCTCCCCTGAGTACTCTTCCCTTCCCCTACATCGCGATGAATAGATAACCGCTATTTAACCGGTCAAACTTGGGCGATTGGCCGGTTTGTACACCAACTTCTTCTTCCTATTAACCCGGGAGGGCATAAATGGGCCACTCTATTAGCCTCTTTATTAATCTTCCTTCTGGCTATTAATATCTTGGGGCTTCTTCCGTACACCTTCACCCCTACTACTCAACTTTCTATAAACCTGGGGTTTGCAGTTCCACTCTGACTGGCAACCGTCATTATGGGACTGCAGAACCAGCCTACTCACGCATTAGGACATCTATTACCAGAAGGAACCCCCACCCCCCTTATCCCCGTCCTAATCATCATTGAGACAATTAGCCTGTTTATTCGCCCCTTGGCGCTAGGTGTCCGACTTACCGCTAATCTAACTGCCGGTCACCTTCTCATTCAACTAATCGCCACTGCTGTACTTGTTCTTGTTCCTATAATACCCACAGTCGCAGTTTTAACATCAGTGGTCTTAGTACTTCTTACGATCTTGGAGGTAGCCGTGGCAATGATTCAAGCCTATGTCTTCGTGCTGCTGCTAAGCCTGTACCTCCAAGAAAACGTATAATGACCCATCAAGCCCACCCCTATCATATAGTAGATCCCAGTCCGTGGCCCCTTACCGGCGCTATCGCAGCCTTGCTAACAACCTCAGGCCTAGCAATATGGTTCCATACCCGCTCTATAATCCTCATAGTCCTGGGTGTAGTACTTCTCGTCCTTACGGTATGCCAGTGATGACGCGACGTAGTCCGAGAAGGAACATTCCAAGGACACCACACCCCTCCTGTACAAAAAGGCCTACGATTCGGGATAATTCTGTTTATCGCATCAGAAGTTCTATTCTTTGCAGGCTTCTTCTGGGCCTTTTACCATTCCAGCCTAGCCCCAACCCCCGAGCTTGGGGGAAACTGACCACCTGCAGGCATCACCCCCCTTGACCCCTTTGAAGTGCCCCTTCTGAATACAGCAGTCCTACTGGCCTCCGGGGTGACAGTCACTTGGGCACATCATAGCATTATAGAAACGAAACGCAAACAGGCCATCCAATCCCTTGCCTTAACTATTCTCCTAGGTGCCTACTTCACCCTCCTGCAGGCCGTAGAGTATATCGAAGCCCCGTTCACTATTGCTGACGGGGTCTATGGAGCTACATTCTTCGTAGCCACGGGGTTCCATGGACTACATGTCATCATCGGCTCAACCTTCTTGGCCGTATGCCTGTACCGACAAATCCAGTATCACTTTACCGCCACACATCACTTCGGATTTGAAGCCGCCGCATGATACTGGCACTTTGTTGACGTAGTATGACTATTCCTTTATGTCTCAATCTACTGATGAGGCTCATAGCCCCCGATCTTTCTAGTATTAAACAGTATAAGTGACTTCCAATCACCTGGTCTTGGTTAAAGTCCAAGGGAAGATAATGAATCTTATTATTACTATTTTTATAATCACAACAGCCTTGTCAGCAGTTCTGGCACTCGTGTCTTTTTGGCTCCCCCAAATAAATCCGGACTACGAGAAACTCTCGCCCTACGAGTGTGGCTTTGACCCCTTAGGGTCGGCCCGGTTGCCTTTCTCCCTCCGATTTTTCCTAGTAGCCATCTTATTCCTTCTATTCGACCTGGAAATTGCTCTCCTACTTCCGCTTCCCTGAGGGGACCAGCTGATATCCCCCCTAGTGACATTCCTATGAGCCTCCGCTGTACTTGTTCTCCTCACCCTGGGTCTGATCTATGAATGACTCCAAGGCGGCCTAGAGTGAGCAGAATAGGTAGTTAGTTTAATTAAAACCTTTGATTTCGGCTCAAAAACCTGCGGTTAAAGTCCGCAACTACCTAATGCCCCCAGTCCAATTTGCCTTTTCCTCAGCATTTTTGCTAGGATTGGCTGGACTCGCATTTCACCGATACCACCTCCTCTCTGCGCTGCTGTGCTTAGAAGGCATTATGCTCTCGTTATATGTCGCCCTATCTTTGTGGGCCCTTCAATTGGGGTCCTCCACTCTATCCGCAACCCCCATTATTCTTCTGGCATTTTCAGCTTGCGAAGCGAGCGCAGGACTTGCCCTTCTAGTAGCGACCGCCCGCACCCACGGGACCGACCGCCTCCGAAACATAAATCTCCTACAATGCTAAAGATCCTCATTCCGACACTAATTTTACTCCCAACCGTATGACTGGCCCCAGCTAAACTCCTGTGACCAGCAACCATTGTGCACAGCTTCACTATCGCCCTGACCAGTCTGACATGACTGAACCTCACTGCCGAAACAGGCTGAACTTCGATAAACACCACTGTGGCAGCGGACGCCCTTTCGATGCCTCTCCTTACACTCACCTGCTGACTACTCCCACTGATAATCCTCGCCAGTCAGAACCACATCCGTTACGAACCCATCCCCCGACAACGACTATATATCACCCTACTGGTTGCCCTTCAATTCTTCCTTCTTATAGCCTTTGGCTCAACCGAGATCCTTTTATTCTATGTTATATTTGAAGCCACACTACTTCCTACGCTATTTATCATTACACGGTGGGGTAATCAAAAAGAGCGCCTTAAAGCAGGCCTTTATTTTATTTTCTACACACTAGCGGGGTCCCTACCCCTGCTAGTGGCCCTCCTATACGTTCAAGACGATATTGGATCACTTTCCATACTAACACTACAATATGCCAGCCCTCATAAATTAAGCCTTTACACAGACAAACTATGAATTATTGCATGCCTACTTGCTTTTCTTATTAAAATGCCTTTATACGGAGTACATCTATGACTTCCCAAAGCCCACGTTGAGGCCCCCATTGCAGGATCAATGGTTCTAGCCGCTGTCCTCCTGAAACTAGGAGGCTACGGTATAATCCGAATAATGGTTATCCTAGAACCCCTTTCCAAAGAAGTTAGCTACGTTTTTATTGCCCTTGCCCTTTGGGGTATTATTATAACAGGCTCTATCTGCTTACGACAGACGGACTTAAAGTCCCTCATCGCCTATTCGTCTGTCAGCCATATGGGACTAGTTGCAGCTGGAATCCTGATTCAATCACCATGAGGTGCTACCGGCGCCATTATCCTAATAATTGCCCATGGCCTCACTTCTTCAGCCCTGTTCTGCCTAGCAAACACGAACTACGAACGCACTCACACCCGAACAATGATCCTTGCCCGAGGACTTCAGGTAGTAATGCCCCTAATAGCAACCTGATGATTCATAGCAGGTCTAGCCAACTTAGCCCTCCCTCCACTTCCGAACCTCATGGGGGAGCTAACCATTATCATCGCGTTATTCAACTGATCCTGATGAACTCTGGCACTCTCAGGAATCGGAACGCTGATCACTGCAGGGTATTCCCTCTACATATTCTTAATAACTCAACGAGGCCCCCTACCCGATCATATTAAAGGCTTAGACCCCACCCACACACGAGAACACCTGCTAGTCCTACTCCATCTTCTTCCCTTAGCACTTCTAGTTCTTAAACCTGAGATCATCTGAGGATGAACCGCCTGTAGGTGTAGTTTAACTCAAAACCCCAGATTGTGATTCTGAAAATGGAGGTTAAATTCCCCCCGCCTACCGAGAGAGGCCTGATAGCAACGAAAGCTGCTAACTTTCGCCTCCGTGGTTTGACTCCACGGCTCACTCGAACAGCTCCTAAAGGATAACAGTTCATCCGTTGGTCTTAGGAACCAAAAACCCTTGGTGCAAATCCAAGTAGTAGCTATGCAGTTTACCTCAACTATCCTCACATCGGGCCTAATTATAGTTTTTGCATTCCTAGTCTACCCCCTGCTAACAACGCTTCACCCTCACCCCAAGCCCCAGGACTGGGCACTCTCCCATGTTAAAACAGCAGTCAAAATGGCCTTCCTCATTAGTCTCCTCCCCCTATGCATCTTCCTTAATGAAGGTGTAGAGACTATTACCACTACTTGGACATGAATAAACATCCACGCTTTCGACATTAGCATCAGCTTTAAATTCGACCACTATTCGATTATCTTCACACCCATCGCCCTGTACGTTACTTGGTCCATCCTTGAGTTCGCTTCATGGTATATGCACTCGGATCCAAATATAAATCGGTTCTTTAAGTACTTACTAATTTTCCTCATCACTATGATTATTCTTGTCACAGCCAATAACTTGTTCCAACTTTTTATTGGCTGAGAAGGGGTGGGGATCATGTCGTTCCTCCTCATCGGATGGTGGTGAGGCCGGGCCGATGCAAACACCGCAGCCGTCCAGGCAGTCTTGTACAACCGAGTCGGGGACATCGGCCTGGTATTCACGATAGCATGAATAGCAACCAACCTGAACTCATGAGAACTCCAACACATCTTTGCAGCTTCCAAAAGCCTAGACCTCACCTTCCCCCTCCTAGGGATTATTGTAGCCGCAACCGGTAAATCAGCCCAATTTGGCCTCCACCCCTGACTTCCCTCCGCCATGGAAGGCCCCACGCCAGTATCCGCCCTACTCCACTCAAGCACAATGGTCGTTGCAGGCATTTTCCTGCTCGTTCGCATGAGCCCCTTAACTGAGAACAATCAAACAGCTCTCACTACCTGCCTTTGCCTAGGGGCCCTAACCACACTGTTTACTGCCATCTGCGCCCTTACCCAAAATGACATTAAAAAAATCGTCGCATTTTCCACTTCAAGCCAACTGGGTCTAATGATGGTGACTATCGGCCTTAATCAGCCACAACTAGCCTTCTTGCATATCTGCACACACGCTTTCTTCAAGGCCATGCTCTTCATGTGCTCAGGTTCTATCATCCACTGCCTTAACGACGAGCAAGACATCCGAAAAATGGGTGGAATACTCCACCTCGCCCCTTTTACTTCCTCTTGCCTCACGATTGGCAGCCTGGCCCTTACAGGAACCCCCTTCTTAGCAGGGTTCTTTTCCAAAGACGCAATTATTGAAGCCCTAAACACATCATACCTGAACGCCTGAGCCCTTGTTCTTACTCTCCTAGCCACCTCCCTCACAGCTGTTTACAGCCTCCGCGTAATTTTCTTCGTCGCCATGGGTAATCCTCGGTTTAACTCTCTTTCCCCCATTAATGAGAACAACCCCGCGGTCATTAATCCCATCAAACGACTGGCCTGAGGCAGCATCGTTGCAGGACTTCTCATTACTTCAAATATCACCCCACTAAAAACCCCTATTATAACTATACCATTTGCCCTTAAAATGGCAGCCCTGGCCGTTACCGTCCTTGGGGTATTACTAGCCCTTGAACTTGCATCTTTGACCAGCAAACAATTTAAACCCCTCCCTCAGCTGACCCCTCACCATTTCTCCAACATGTTAGGATTCTTCCCTCACATCATTCACCGCCTCCCCCCGAAGATTAACTTGATACTGGGTCAGCTAGTGGCCAACCAACTAATTGATCAAACATGGTTCGAAAAATCGGGCCCCAAAGCCGTGGCTTCGGTCAATCGACCCTTAATTACTACTACAAGCAATCTTCAACGGGGCTTGATTAAAACCTACCTTGCCATGTTCCTGTTATCTACCACTATCTTCACCCTTCTAACGATCCTTTAAACTGAGCGAAGAGTGCCTCGCCCAAGCCCCCGAGTCAATTCGAGCACTACCAGCAGGGTGAGAAGGAGCACCCAAGCGCTAATAATAAGCATCCAACCCCCCGCTGAGTACATTAGGGCCACCCCGACAGTGTCTACCCGCGATACAGAAAATTCTCCCACTTCCTCTGCCGTGATCCATGAGTACTCATATCACCCGCCCCAGAACCACAGAGACAGGATAAATAAACCTAAAGTATACCCGACCATGTAAAGTGCAACCGGTCGACTCCCTCAGCTTTCTGGGTATGGCTCAGCAGCTAATGCTGCCGAATAAGCAAACACCACCAACATACCCCCTAGATAGATAAGAAACAGAATTAAAGATAAAAACGACCCCCCATGGCCAAGCAGAACCCCACAACCCACACCCGCCACTACTACCAGCCCTAAGGCTGCGAAATAAGGAGAAGGATTTGAAGCAACCGCAACTAGGCCTAAAGTAAAACAAAACAGAAGTAAATAAAGAACGAAAGTCATAGTTTCTGCCAGGACTCTAACCTGAACTAATGGCTTGAAAAACCACCGTTGTGTTTCAACTACAAAAACGTTAATGGCAAGTCTTCGAAAAACCCACCCGTTATTAAAAATTGCAAACGATGCACTAGTGGACCTACCTACCCCCTCTAGCATCTCCGCTATGTGAAACTTTGGCTCCCTCCTAGGACTATGTCTAATCACCCAAATCCTCACCGGGCTATTTCTGGCTATGCACTACACCTCCGATATCGCAACTGCCTTCTCCTCAGTAGCCCACATCTGCCGAGACGTTAATTTTGGCTGATTAATCCGCAATATCCATGCTAATGGAGCCTCATTCTTCTTTATCTGCATTTACCTGCACATCGGCCGAGGTCTTTACTACGGCTCATACCTCTACAAAGAGACATGAAACATCGGGGTAATCCTGCTGCTACTTGTCATGATGACCGCCTTTGTAGGCTACGTCCTACCCTGAGGACAAATGTCCTTTTGAGGGGCCACTGTAATTACCAACCTACTCTCAGCTATCCCTTATGTGGGAGGCACTCTGGTGCAATGAATCTGAGGCGGGTTCTCCGTAGACAACGCTACCCTCACCCGATTCTTTGCGTTCCACTTCCTTCTACCCTTTGTAATTGCAGCAGTTACCCTTATCCACCTAATTTTCCTACACGAAACTGGCTCAAACAACCCAGCCGGGCTCAACTCAAACGTGGACAAAATCTCATTCCACCCCTACTTCACATACAAGGACCTGCTTGGCTTCGTGCTCTTACTCGCTGCCCTAACCTCTCTAGCTCTGTTTTCACCCAACCTCTTAGGCGACCCCGACAACTTCACACCAGCAAACCCCTTGGTAACTCCACCCCATATTAAACCAGAGTGGTATTTCCTGTTTGCCTACGCCATCCTTCGATCAATTCCTAACAAACTGGGCGGAGTCCTAGCCCTACTATTTTCCATCCTAGTACTTATGCTAGTCCCGTTCCTACATACTTCTAAGCAACGGACCTTAACATTCCGACCTTTCTCACAAATTCTGTTTTGAATTCTTGTTGCGGACGTACTAGTGCTCACTTGAATTGGGGGTATACCCGTGGAGCACCCATACATTATTATTGGGCAAGTAGCATCCCTTCTATACTTCGCAATCTTCTTGATCCTAATACCCCTAACAGGGTGGGTAGAGAACAAAGTCCTAGGATGAGCCTGCACCAGTAGCTCAGTGTTAGAGCACCGGTCTTGTAAGCCGGGTGCGAGGGTTAAACTCCCTCCTGTTGCATCAGAAAAAGAAGATTCAAACTTCTGCTCACAGCTCCCAAAGCTGGAGTTCTATCATTAAACTATTTTCTGCTCCGCCTGGCCTGATTTTTATTTACAGTGTTAACAATATCATTTTTTTGCTACATGCATAACATGCACGATCAACATACATTTATTGTAAGCACTCCAGTGGAATGCCCCAGCAGCTAAGGGTTACTAGAACAAGCAACCGAAGGATCCCCAGACATTTGACTGTCAGAAACTGCAAAGATCAGCAAGACTATCCCCATTTAAAATATCATGCACAGTAAGAGACCATCAACTGGTGAAATCCGAGTGTACACGGTTATTGATAATGTTAGGCGGGGATAGTGGGGGTCGCACTCAGTGAATTATTCCTGGCCACTGGTTCCTATTTCAGGAACACAACCGGAATCCCCCTACAAATTGATTTATCCTTGCATAAGTTAATGGTGGGCTACATACTCCTCGTTACCCATCAAGCCGGGCGTTCACTCCAGCGGGTACGGGGTTTCTCTTTTTGTCTTCCTTTCACTTGGCATTTCAGAGTGCACACGGTACAGCCCCAATAAGGTTGAGCATTTTCTTATGCTTATGTTATATTTCATGTACGAAATAAAGACATAAAATGGGAAAAGCATTAGGGTATATCATGAGCATAATGTATTATCCCTCATTTCCTGATATTGTTTCCCCCCTCTTCCCTAACGTTTTAAATTTAAACGTTTAAATATACAAATCCCCCCACCCCCTTAAAAACCCCGACATACTACCCAGATTTACATTTCATCGTACTAAACCCAAGCCCCCATCCACTAGTCGACGCACTCTACTGTACCACTATAGCACAGCAACGTGTTATAATGATATTATAATATTATAATATTATAATATTATGCAC